AATAAATTCAGTTCTTGCGGCTGGACTTTATTATGGGTTTTTGAGCGCTTTCTCTATCAAGACCTCTCATTTATTACTTCTCCGAACTCTGGTTTTTGAGGAGGAAGAAGAAACCAAGAAGAGAATAGTAGCAAAAACTGGATTGATTATGGGGCAGATCTTACTATTCATATCAATATATTATAAACCTTTCCATATTGCTTTGACTAGACCTCGTACAATAACTGCACTCGGGTTTTTCTATCTTTTTTTCCAGATCTTCTGGAAAAGTCAGAAACGCGTTTTTGCTAACCAAAATTCCATGTCTAATCTCAGCTGTATATTTCTAAATCATCTCATTTTACAGCAGTTGCTTAACACTTGCATTTTACCAAGTTCAGCGGCAAGGAGATTAGTCAGCATTTACACGTTTCGATCCAACAACAAGATGTTATTCGTAACAAGTTCTTTTTTTGCCTGGTTCATTGGCCAAATTTTAGTATGCGAATTTTTTGAATTGGCAGGAAAACACATACGTATTGAATTGGCAGGAAAACACATAGGTAAAAATCGTTCTATTAGATCGATCATTCGATCTGACTATTTTCATTTTTTCTTTGTGATTCTCTTTTTTATGATGAGTCTCCACTCTTTTGGCAGAATACCCTCACCCATTCTTCTTCCTAAAATGAGCAACCTTTCACAAATAGAAAAGCGCGCGTTGATCTTGAAAGGTACAGATGAAGAAGAGGAAAATGACAAAATAGACGAAGAAATAGAACAAGAAATGGAAAAAATAGAACAAGAAATAGAAGAAATAGAACAGCAACGAAAACTTGCGAATCATCTGAAAAAAAAAAAGATAGACAAAAAAAACAGGGAACAGGGGGACATTCCGACAAAGAATTCCACTCGAATTCGAATACCAGTTATTCGAAAAGCAAAATCGAAGTACTAAAAAATGAAATACGTGTAATACAAGAAAAAGAAAGAAAAAGCCTCATTAGCCCATTGCTTTTTGATTATCGACGATGGTATCGCCCATTTCGCTACATTCAAAATAATAGACTTGAGCAAGCTATAAGAAATGAAATGTCACAATATTTTTTTGATACACAACAAAGTGATGGAAAAGAAAGAATATCTTTTACCTATCCAAGGAGTTTATCAACTTTTTTTAAAGTGATCAAAAGAAAAATAAATATCCTACTAGAAAAAACTCTTTCTAATCAATTGGACAATGCTTGGGTTTCTAGAAACAAAAAAAAAAATGAATCATCTGAAAAATGATTTTTTCAATAGAATTAACCATCTAGACAAAGAAAAAATAGATGGAGAAATAGAACAGGAAAAAGAACGGGAACAAAAAGCAGTGGAGATACTTGAAACAAGAACTCGATTATGTATAGAAGATGATAAGACTAAACAAGAATACTACTTACCCCAAATGTATGATCCTTTCTTAAACGGGCCATACCGTGGAAAAATCAAAAAAGAGCTTCCGCCTTCCATCATAAAAAATACTTTGATCGCAGATTCGAGAGAGACAGGTGAGCAAAATCGGTTACATGATCTTCTTCTCCCGAATTCCAATTACGAAAATTTTGACCAAAATACGAATACTTTAGAAATTGGTGATATTTTAGAAATTGATGCGTTTTCATCTATTCTAATACACAAAATAGGTAAAAAAGTCCCTCGATGGTCATACAAATTAATCAGTGAATTGGAACAACTATCATTTCACTACAGTCCGCCAGCAGAGCATGAAATTCGTTCAAGAAGGGCGGTAGGTGAATATCTTCTTTTTGATCCTCCAGAGACTCATACTACTACTAAAGCTACAGATAAAGAAACGAAGACTAATGCTAGCAAAGAGACTGATACTGTGAATAAAGAAACGAAGCCTAATGCTAGCAAAGAGACTGATACTATTGATAAAGAAACGAAGCCTAATGCTAGCAAAGAGACTGATACTGTTGATAAAGAAACCAAGACTAATGCTAGCAAAGAGACTGATACTATTGATAAAGAAACGAAGCCTAATGCTAGCAAAGAGACTGATACTATTGATAAAGAAACGAAGACTAATGCTAGCAAAGAGACTGATACTGTGAATAAAGAAACGAAGCCTAATGCTAGCAAAGAGACTGATACTGTTGATAAAGAAACCAAGACTAATGCTAGCAAAGAGACTGATACTGTGAATAAAGAAACGAAGCCTAATGCTAGCAAAGAGACTGATACTGTTGATAAAGAAACGAAGCCTAATGCTAGCAAAGAGACTGATACTGTGAATAAAGAAACGAAGCCTAATGCTAGCAAAGAGACTGATACTGTGAATAAAGAAACCAAGACTAAAACCCCAGAAGAAGAGGCTAAAGAAGATGAAGAGAAGGGGCTTGTTTTGATGCGTTATGCACACCAACCCGATTTTAAGCACGGCTTAATCAAAGGCTCTATGCGAACTCAAAGGCGTAAAATTGTTATTGAGAAACTGTTTCAAGCAAATGCACATTCCCCCCTTTTTTTTGACAGGATAAAAAAACAAAAACTTTTTTCTTTTGCTATCCCCCGCCCGGTTCAACTGAACCGAATTTTTAGAAATTGGTCGGCGGGAAAAGGGTTCAGGATTTTAGAGTCTACAGACGAACAAACAAAAAGAGAAGAAAAACCAAAAAGAGAATCTAAAAAGAAAAACGACCGAGTAAAGGAAAAAAAGCGATTAGAGATAGGGGAAGCCTGGGATACTTTTGAAATTACCCAAATGTTAAGGGGTTGCATTTTAATAGCCCAATCAAGTCTTAGAAAAAATCTTATATTACCTTCATTGATAATCGGTAAAAATCTTGGACGTATGCTATTATTGCAAATTCCTGAATGGTCTGAAGATTTCGAGGAATGGAATAGAGAAAAGCATATTAGGTGCACTTATACTGGTAATCCGTTATCCGAAACAGAATTTCCGGAAAATTGGTTGACACAAGGTATTCAGATCAAGATTGTATATCCTTTCCATCTGAAACCTTGGCACACATCTAAACCGCTAACTTCTCGTGATGACGTTTGTTTTTTAACAATTTTTGGAAGGGAAACAGAACTGCCTTTTGGCTCTCCCCGAAAAACACCTTCCTTTTTTGAGCCCATTTTAAAGGAACTCGAAAAAAAAATTGGAAAATATGAAAAGGTTACAGCTGAAAGCGTTTTAAAAAAAATAATAATAAAATTATTTAAAAAAGTTTCAAAAGAAACAAGAACAACAAACCAAAATCTTCCGTTTATAGAAAAAGACCTCTCCAAGGGTAAACCAATTTTATTATTTAGATCGAGAGAAATAGGTGGAATGGAAAAAGAAAAAGATTCTAGAATAAGCAACCAGATAATTAATGAATCTTTTAGTCAAATTCAAAAAATTCAAATTCCAGATTGGACAAATTCTTCACTGATAGAAACTAAAATGCAAGATATGACTGATAGAACAAGTACAATCAAAAATCAAATAGAAAGAATTACCGAAGAGAAAAAAAAAGTAACTCTAGAACTAGATATTAGTACTTACAAAAAAAGTTGTAGATTAGAGTTGTCAAAAAAGATTTGGCAAATAGTAAAACTAAAAAACATAATATGTAAATTTCATTATTTTAGAAAATTTTTCATTCAAAGAATATATAACGATATTTGTTTATCTACTATTCATATTTGCCAAACGAATACACAACTCTTTGTTGAATCGACAAAAAATTTGATTGAAAAATATATTTCCAAGAATGAAACAAATAAAAAAATAATTAATAAAAAAACTCAAAATACAATTCACTTTATTTCAAATATAAAAACTTATAATAGTTGTAAGAAAAATTCAGAAATTTTTTGTGATTTATCCAACTTGTCACAAGCATATGTATTTTACAAAATATCGCAAACCGGGGTTGTTAACTTGTCTAAATTAAGATCCGTTCTTCAACATCATGGAACATCTTTCTTCCTTAAAACTCAAATGAAAGACTCCTTTCGAACACAAGGAATATTTCAGTCTGAAGTAATACATAAGAAACTTCAGCGGTCTATAACGAGTCAATGGAAAAATTGGTTAAGAGGGAATTATCAATACGATTTATCTCAGATTATCTGGTCTAGCTTAATGTCACAAAAACAAAAATGGCGAAATAGGGTGAATCGATATTGTAGGTCTCAAAAAAAAGATTTAAAAAAATGGAATTCATGTGGAAAATACCAATTAAGTCATTACAAGAAAAAAAAGGGTCCTAACTCATTATCAAATCAAAAAGATAATTTTCAAAAATGCTATAGATATGATCTTTTATCATATAAATCCATTAATAATGAAAATAAAGGTGACTCGGTTTTTTATAGATCAATCCCTCAAGTAACTAAAAGGCAAGCGGTTTCTGATAATTACAACATGTCGCAAAACTCCTTGTTTGCGATAACAGGAAGTATCCCTATCAATATTTTTATAGGAAGAATAGAAAGGGTATATATTCCATATATAGAAAAAAATCTTAATAGAAAATATTTTAATTGGGAAAATATCTATTTTGATCTTAGAAAAAAAGTGGCTATTGAATCCTGGGTCGCGGTAAATCCCAGCAGTAATCAAAAGACTCGAATTGGGACTAATAATTTTCAATTAATTGATCCAATTGATAAAGAAGAAGAGGAAGAGATCAATCCCAGCAGTAATCAAAAGACTCCAATTGGGACTAATAAGGATGAAATATTTTATGCAATTGATAAAGAAGAAGAGGAAGAGATCAATCCCGAAGAAGAGATCAATCCCGAAGAAGAGATCAATCCCAGCAGTAATCAAAAGACTCCAATTGGGACTAATAACGATCAATTAATTGATCCAATTGATAAACAAGAAAAAGACCCTTTTTATATTCCGATTAATCAAAATCCAGAAATCAATCAACCTAATTCTCCAAATTCTTTTTTTGATTGGATGGGAATGAATGACCAAATACTAAATCGTCCCATCTCGAATCTGGAACTTTGGTTCTTCCCAGAATTTGTGCGGCTTTTTAATGTATATAAAACGAAACCGTGGATTATACCAAGCAAATTACTTCTTTTAAATTCGAATCTAAGTGAAACCGATAATAAAAAGAAAAACATCGCTGAAAACCAAAATCTTGAAGAAGAAGATTCCGCGAAATCAGACATGAAAAAAGGTACAAAGAAAAGTAAAACCAATAGTGAAAAGAAAAGTGAAACCGATAGTGAAAAGAAAAGTGAAACCGATAGTGAAAAGAAAAGTGAAACCGATAGTGAAAAGAAAAGTGAAACCGATAGTGAAAAGAAAAGTGAAACCGATAGTGAAAAGAAAAGTGAAACCGATAGTGAAAAGAAAAGTCTAAGTACAAGAGAGCTAAGAGAGTTATTCATGAAAAAGTATTTCCTTTTGCAATTGAGGTGGGATCAAAGGAATATCGGTCAAAACATTTGCAAAAATGTCCGGATATTAGCTCTCCCGAAGAGCTCGATAAATCTAGAAACCATGACTCTATCATGCATTGAAAGGAGAAAATTACAATTGAATGTAATGTGGAATTCGAAGAGCAATTTGAGTATTCTAAAATTTTTCAAAAACATGGGAGTGGCTATGGACCGCCTTGGACTGTCTGTAAAAAACAATGGGCAATTTCTTATGTATCAAACCATAGGTATTTCGTTGGTTCATAAGAGTAAAAACAAAACTAATCAACAATACCGAAAACAAAGAATAATTCGAGCTAGAGAGAACAATCATTTTGATGCGCTTGTTCTTGAAAATATTTTATCGTCTAGACGTCGTAGAGAATTGAGAATTCTAATTTGTTTCAATTCAAACAATTGGAATGATGTGGATACCAATTCCGTATTTTTCAACGAAAACGGGGTAAAAAACTGTAGTCACTTTTGGGAAGAAAGGAACCTTCGTGATAAGGAGAAAAATGAATTAATTCAATTCAAGTTTTTTCTTTGGCCCAATTATCGATTGGAAGATTTAGCTTGTATGAATCGTTATTGGTTTGATACTAATAACGGCAGTCGTTTCAGTATCTTAAGGATCCACATGTATCTACCATTGAAAATTCGTTGATAGTATTACTATATACCCTGTAGCAGGGTATATGATAGAAAACAAATGCACACATGCCTTATCTTATACCTCATTCGAATCTCACTGAATAGAGGATACAGCGTATCCATTAGACCTATAAATTATCAATGAATCCAAAGATATTCATTTCATTTTAGGTCTAATTGATTCACTTTTGTGAATACAAAAATGTACGAGATTCTTATCTGAATTCAAAATAGGATTTTGAATTCATTGGAATGGATAAACTGAGGAGTTCAGAAAGCAATTTATTCTATATCAATCATTCAAATTATTGGCATTCTTTTTATTGATCAATAAAATTCGTTAAAATATATATCAGGGAAGGGGATCAATTCTTTTTTTATGGTAAAAAACTTATTCATTTCGGTTATTTCTCAAGAAGAAACCAAAGAAAACAGAGGGTCCGTTGAATTTCAAATATTCAATTTCACCAATAAGATACAGAGACTTACTTCCCATTTAAAATTGCACAAAAAAGACTATTTATCTCAGAAAGGTTTGCGTAAAATTTTGGGAAAACGTCAACGGCTGCTAGCTTATTTGTCAAAAAAAAATAAAGTACGTTATAAAGAATTAATTGAGAAATTGGATATTCGAGAGACAAAAACTCATTAATTTTTAATTTGAGGAGTCATTTGTTTTTAACTTATTTGTTTCGTTTCAATTTTGATGAACCTCTTTTCACATTCAGCAATTCATGGAAGAATTACATGGAAGAACGAATCGGTAAAAAATTTATGACTGCACCAGCTACAAGAAAAGACCTCATGATAGTCAATATGGGTCCTCACCACCCATCAATGCATGGTGTTCTTCGACTTATTCTTACTCTCGATGGTGAAGATGTTATTGACTGCGAACCAATATTGGGTTATTTACACAGAGGGATGGAGAAAATTGCGGAAAACCGAACAATTATACAATATTTGCCCTATGTCACACGTTGGGATTATTTAGCTACTATGTTTACAGAAGCAATAACCGTAAATGGACCTGAACGATTGAGCAATATTCAAGTACCTAAAAGAGCTAGCTATATCAGAGTCATTATGTTGGAGTTAAGTCGTATAGCTTCCCATTTGTTATGGCTCGGTCCATTTATGGCGGATATTGGGGCGCAGACTCCTTTCTTCTATATTTTTCGAGAAAGAGAGTTGATATATGACCTATTCGAAGCTGCCACCGGTATGCGAATGATGCATAATTTTTTTCGTATCGGGGGAGTAGCTGCTGATCTACCCCATGGCTGGATAGATAAATGTTTGGATTTTTGCAATTATTTTTTAACAGGGGTTGCTGAATATCAAAAACTTATTACACAGAATCCCATTTTTTTAGAACGAGTTGAAGGTATAGGCACTATTAGGGCAGAAGAAGCACTCAATTGGGGTTTATCCGGACCAATGCTACGAGCTTCGGGAATCGAATGGGATCTTCGTAAAATCGATCAGTATGAGTGTTACGACGAATTTGCTTGGGAGGTTCAATGGCAAAAAGAGGGGGATTCTTTAGCTCGTTATTTAGTAAGAATCGGCGAAATGGAAGAATCCATAAAAATGATTCAACAGGCCCTGGAAGGAATTCCGGGGGGGCCTTATGAGAATTTAGAAATCCGACGTTTTGATAGAGTAAAACATCCCCAATGGAATGATTTTGAATACCGATTCATTGTTAAAAGAACCTCTCCTATTTTTGAATTATCGAAGCAAGAACTTTATGTGAGGGTCAAAGCTCCAAAGGGAGAATTGGGAATTTTTCTAATAGGAGATCAGAGCGTTTTTCCTTGGAGATGGAAAATTCGTCTACCAGATTTGATCAATTTGCAAAATCTTCCTCATGTGGTTAAAAGAATGAAATTGGCTGATATTATGACGATACTAGGTAGCATAGATATCATTATGGGGGAAGTTGATCGTTGAAATGATAATTGATACAACACAAATCCAGGCTATCCATTCCTTTTCCGGATTGGAATCCGTAAAAGTCAAAGAAGTCTATGGGATCATATGGATACTTGCCCCTATTTTTACTATTGTATTAGGAATCACAATGGGTTTACTAGTAATTGTTTGGTTAGAAAGGGAAATATCCGCGGGAATACAACAACGTATTGGCCCCGAATATGCGGGTCCTTTAGGAATTCTTCAAGCTTTAGCAGATGGTATCAAACTCCTTTTGAAAGAAAGCCTTCTTCCATCTCGAGGGGATACTCGCTTATTCCGTATCGGACCTTCCATAGCAGTGATATCCGTTTTTCTAAGTTATTTAGTAATTCCTTTTGGTTATAAGCTTGTTTTAGCCGATCTTAGTATTGGGGTTTTTTTCTGGATCGCCGCTTCAAGTATTGCTCCCGTTGGACTTCTTATGTCCGGATATGGATCAAATAATAAATATTCCTTTTTAGAGAGAATCATTGAGATATTGAAAATAAAAAAGTCTCTTTTAGAGAAGAAAGCGCTGAACTAGAAACGTAAAAAGCCGATATATTGGAAAGCGAATTCGCAAAAAGGTGAATTTAAAAGAATTAATAGATTTTTTTTTATAAAATACAGCTGCCTTGGAACGAGCACAAGCTACTATACAAGCTCCAGAGGGTTCTTTGAAAAAGGAAGGACATTCTTTAATCCGAACTACAAATGGACTGAGAGAAGCTCAGTTTGTACTGATCGAACGCAATGATTCTTTGAATGAAAGAGATTTCCTACTCAGAAAATATCACAAGATGTTATCTTGGATATATTTTGATCGTAATTTGGAAGAAGAAACTCCTCCTATTTTGCGATTCGAACCTTCTACTATTTTTGAATTAGAACTTTCTACTCTTTGGGGAGGAGAACCTTCGCGTCCTACTAATGAAACAAATGAAAGAAATAAATCTTGTAATTATAGTCGGATAGCCAATACAAAACTCTTACCCAATTTAAGTCATTTTAAACATAAGAACTTAATTTGGGTAAGTTTTTTTTAACCTAGTATAATTGAGTTTTCTTAATTTTTGTAAAACAGAAAAATAAAGATTGATACAAAAAAGAAATAAAAAAACAAATAAAAAGGAATTCTCGCATATCCTAAATATTTTATACCCTCGCTAGCAATAAAACTAAGAAAAGCAAAACAATTAAATATTGGGTCAATAATTCTTAAATCAAAACAACGAATAATTTGAGAAAACCTTCGCACTTGGCAAACAAAAAAATTCTTATAAAAAGTATCTATATAAGCACGATTATAGGCCCAGTCATATATCACAAAGACTATTTTGTCACGAATAACTCTCTTAAGGCTTTTTTGATGAAACGAATTAATTAATAGAAAACTTTTGAAAGACGAATAGGTGGGTTTATATAATAAAAATGCTATAAATATTCCGCAATAAGCAATCCCCACGGAAATTACCGTATGCTTTAAGAACTCAGCTAAATCTGTTGAATTAGTGTGATCCAAAAGATAAATAGCAGGATGTAACCATTGGGTTAAGATGTCGAGATTGAAACCAAGCTCCTTGGGAATTCCTAAGAATCCAATTACAAAAGTTACAAAACACAATAGAATTTGTGGAAATAACATAGTATTTTCTGATTCAAAGGGATGAGAAGTATAAGAAAATTTGGTTTGATTCTCCCCTTTCTCATCAATTGTGAAAAAGCGAAAATTTTTGTTAATTGGCTTTGAACCCTTTTTTCCCCATAGAGACATTGAATCAAGAGGATTATTTTTTTTTCCACTATAATTTTGAAAACCAACGTTTAAATGTCCTTCAAAAGTCATTAAATAAATCCGAAACATATAAAATGCGGTTAATCCCACAGTGCCCCAAGCTATTAGGGCGAAAATCGGCGAATAAAGCCAGCTATCATTAAGAATTTCATCTTTTGACCAAAAACAAGCAAGGGGCGGAATACCACAAAGTGAAAGTGTACCTAATAAAAAAGCACCTTTGGTTATCGGTACGTGTTTTGTTAAACCGCCCATAATAACCATATTCTGACTTTTTTCGGGAGAATAACCAATAATAGTCTCCATTGAATGAATAACGGATCCTGCTGCTAAGAATAATAATGCCTTGGAATAAGCATGAGTAATCAAATGAAATAAAGCACTTCGGTAAGACCCCATTCCTAGAGCTAACATCATATAACCCAATTGAGACATTGTGGAATAAGCTAAACCTCTTTTAATGTCTTGTTGAGCAAGAGCTAAAGTAGCTCCTAATAAAACTGTTATGATTCCTATCAAGGAGATGAAATACATTATGGAAGGTATAACTAAGAAAAGAGGAAGAAGCCTAGCTACAAGAAAAATTCCCGCTGCTACTAAGGTAGCAGCATGTATAAGAGCCGAAATCGGAGTAGGTCCCTCCATGGCATCGGGTAACCAGACATGAAGAGGAAATTGCGCGGATTTCGCAATTGCACCGACAAATAACAGCGCAGCGCATAAAGTAACAAATAAAAGATTGACCTCTTTGCTCGAAATCAAATTATTCAATATTTGGAATAACTCCCGAAATTCAAAACTGCCTGTTATCCAATAAAAGCCTAAAATTCCTAATAATAAACCAAAATCCCCTACACGATTAGTTACAAACGCTTTTTCGCAAGCATTTGCCGCACCGGGTCGTGTAAACCAAAACCCTATTAATAGATAGGAACATAGTCCAACCAATTCCCAAAAAATATAAATTTGTATAAAATTAGAACTAGTAACTAATCCCAACATGGCAGCACAGAAAAAACTCATATAAGCAAAAAATCTCAAATATCCTTCATCATGAGCCATATAATTATCACTATAAATAAGAACCATAATTCCAACAGTAGTGATTAATATTGACATAATAGAAGTAAGTGGGTCGATCAAGTAACCGAATTCAAAAGAAAAATCATTATTTATTATCCAAGACCATACATATTGATAGATAGAACCCCTATTTATTTGCTGAATAGATAGATAGATTGAAAATGCCATCACTATACTTAACAATAAAACACTCTGAAAAGACCACATACGACGAAGATTTTTTGTTACCGTGGGAAAAATAAGAAGTCCTGCTCCTATTAACATAGGAACTAGAAGGGGAACAAAAGGTATGATCCACGCATATTGATATGTTTGTTCCATAAACAGTTTGAGTCTTAATTAATTATTTCCGATTCACCCGATTTTATTTTATCTCTTTTGAAAAGAGTCAATAAAAAAGAAAAAAATATGTACTAACTTAAACCAAACTGACAACTAAAATAAACTTTATAGAATTTTCTATTGTGAATTATTCTTAGTTAAAAACTTTCAATTATTCAAATCAAGAAGTTACAATTGGTCAAATAATCTGAAATAGATTCATTAGCAGTTTCCTTTTATTTTTAAAAGGAAAATTAGGTCTCTTTTCTTTTTATCCAAGGGAAAAGGATTACAGCTTTCAATTTCATTAAGCAAGAGTAGAGTTTTGATCTTAAACCTTTCAATTGCACGTAGAACGATGAAAATAGACAGAAAGGACGTTTTAGTTTCTTTTTCATTAGAATTATAATTCTAAGATGAAGTTAAACTAATTTGATGATTTCTACAGCACATCGAATTCTATAGATTTTATTTTCTGAATAATGCGAAATAGAGATAGCAATCAAAACAAACGAATCGTTTTTACGAATATATTATGAGAATAATAAAAAAAGATAGAATAAAAAAAAGCTAGTATAGTAAATAGTAAAAACGATTCATTTTGCGCAATAGATGTCTTTCACATCCAGTTTTAACCTAAAATTAAGTAATTTCTTCATTTTTAAATGGCAGTTCCAAAAAAACGTATTTCGAAATCAAAAAAGCGTATTCGTAAAAATACTTGGAAAAGAAAGAGCTTTTGGACAGCATTAAAAGCTTTTTCGTTAGGAAAATCCCTTTCGACCGGGAATTTGAAAAGTTTTTTTGTATCACAAACAAATAAAAAAACGTTGGAATAATCTGAGTCGACTTTTTTTTTAGACTAAAATTTCATGACTTGGGCTTTCTATTGATTTATACGATTTATTATTTAGAGTTAATATAGAACTGGGAAATCGAATGCCCTGCTCTTAGCTCTTAGCTCTTATGATACGAGAATACGAAATCCTAGATTTACTCATCTTTTTACTTAACTTAAAAAAATAATACCTTTGAGGGTTCCCAAACATCATTTCGAGGGGGGCGAGTCTTATTTTCCCCATCAACCTATTTGTTTATGACAAGTAACACTTTTATAGAGTAATATAATAAATAGAGTAAAGTAATACAATAAGGCGGATATGAAGATCTTTCGGTTTAGTTAACGAATCGTTGAGACTTATGAATTACTTTTGAAAATTGAAACCATTTTTTATTTTGGGTAACTTTCTGACTTTTTCTTTTTGATGAATTCTTATACGGATTCCCAAGACTATCTTGTCATGTAATAAATATTAACAAAAGCCCCGATTTTTAAAATCAAGTAAAAAATAAGAAAATAAGTATGTTATATCTGCATAATCGGTTAATTATAAGTGCTTTAAAATAGGTATATAGGTATTGCTAAAATTCATTTTTTTGTTTTGATTTATGAAATCAAGACAAAAAAATGGAAACCAAAATTTTTGTTTTGAATTCGACCCCTGGTTACCGGAGTTTAATTCTAAGCGAGCCAAAAATACACGAAAACCATAATTAATAACTATAATAACTATAAGTGAAATAAAACAAAGACTCTAAACTGAAATAATAAAAGCTTTCAAATTCATATTTGAACAAATTTTTATGTATAAAATTGAACCATACTATACTGAATTTCCCTTTCAAATCTTGACGTTTGCTTACTCATAGCCTATAATGAATTAGACTATTATGGATTCACGACACGCCGCTATGGTGAAATTGGTAGACACGCTGCTCTTAGGAAGCAGTGCTAGCGCATCTCGGTTCGAGTCCGAGTGGCGGCATACCGTCTTCTAAAAAAAGAAAATAGACCTTATAATCTTATAAGGAATTCAATTCCCGATTTCCTTTTTCAAATTTTTCTTAGGTAATTGGGGGGCTAGACTCTTCGTTGTTTAAGCTTTTTTTTATGATATTTTCAACCTTAGAGCATATATTAACTCATATTTCCCTTTCGATCATTTTCATTTTAATGACAATTCATTTGATAATATTTTTAGTCGACGAAATAAGAAAACTAAATGATTCATCAGAAAAGGGCATGCTAGTAACTTTTTTCTGTATAACAGGATTATTAGCTACTCATTGGATTTCTTCGGAACATTTCCCACTAAGTGATTTATATGAATCATTCATTTTCCTTTCATGGAGTTTCGCTCTGATTCATATCATTCCGTATTTCACAAAAAATACAAAATTTTTAAGCAAAATAATCAGCCCAAGCGCTATTTTTACCCAAGGTTTTGCTACTTCAGGTCTTTTAACAGAAATACATCAATCTTCAATATTAGTACCCGCTCTTAAATCCGAGTGGTTAATAATGCACGTAAGTATGATGATATTGGGCTATGCAGCCCTTTTATGCGGATCATTATTATCAGTAGCACTTCTGGTCATTACATTTCGCAAAAACGGAAAGCTTTTTTCGGGGGGCAACGATTTTTTAACTGAGTCATTTTTATTTGGGGAAAATCTTTTTCAAAAGACTTCTTTTTTTTCTGCTAAGAATTATTATAGGACCCAATTCATTCAACAATTGGATTTTTGGAGTTATCGGGTTATTAGTCTAGGATTTCTCTTTTTAACCATAGGAATACTTTCGGGAGCAGTGTGGGCTAACGAAGCGTGGGGATCTTATTGGAGTTGGGACCCAAAAGAAACTTGGGCTTTTATTACTTGGATTGTATTCGCAATTTTTTTACATACTCGAACAAATCTAAATTTGCAGAGTGTAAATTCCGCAATTGTCGCATCTATTGTGGCATCTATAGGCTTTCTTATAATTTGGATATGCTATTTTGGAGTCAATCTAGTAGGAATAGGTCTCCATAGTTATGGTTCATTTCCATCAATATCTAGTTGAATTCAAAAAACGTTCTTACAAATCTAAGAGAGTGCAGCATATAATAAATAAAAAAGATAAAATACTATAATAATTAGAATAATATAATAAAAAAAGATAGAATAAAGATTAAAACTTTGTGTGAACGAGTACACGTACCGTTTGAATCAATACAATATTTGATTCAAACGGTACGCGGGTGGTTCAAATTGATTGTTTTTAGTTAACTGAAGAGAAGAAAAAACCTTCCTTTTTGCATTTACAACGAACGTTTTTTTTTAAACTTTTTTTAGGATTTTGGTTTTATTTATAAGACTTGTCGATAAAAAAAATGAGATAGAATAACTTCGACCTTTTCAACTGATAGTGAAAGAACGAAATCGGGGTACATACCAATACCTATTACAGGTAACAAAATGGAGATAGAAAGAAATAACTCTCGCGGTCCAGAATCCAAAAAAGAAGAGTTTGGGGCATTAAATAGCTTGTATCCATAAAACATCTGGCGTAACATAGATAATGAATAAATAGGAGTTAATATAATTCCAATTGCCATTACAAAAGAAATGAGTATTTTGGACATGAAAAGATATTTTTTGGTGCTAATTATTCCAAAAAATACTAGTAATTCGGCAACAAAACCGCTCATACCTGGTAATGCAAGGGAAGCCATTGAAAAGCTACTGAACATCGTGAATATTTTTGGCATTTGAATAGCTATTCCCCCCATTTCATCAAGATAAACAAGCCGTATTCTATCATAAGTCGTTCCCGCCAAGAAAAAAAGTGCAGCACCAATAAATCCATGAGAAATTATTTGTAAAAGAGCTCCATTAAGTCCCGTATCGGTCATAGAACCAATTCCTATAATTATAAAACCCATATGAGATACAGAGGAATAGGCTATTCGTCTTTTTAAATTTCGTTGTCCAAGAGATGTTAAAGCTGCATAGATCATTTGTATTGTGCCTACTATCACCAAATAGGGAGAAAATAGAGAATGGACGTGAGGAAATAATTCCATATTGATTCGAATCAATCCATATGCTCCCATTTTTAATAAGATTCCGGCTAGAAGCATACAAGTACTATAATGTGCTTCTCCGTGGGTATCGGGTAACCATGTATGTAGGGGTAAAATAGGTGATTTGACAGCAAAAGCAATAAAAAATCCAATATAGAATATTATTTCTAAAGCCGCGGGGTATGACTGATTTACTGATGTTTCAAAATTGAATGTTGGTTCATTCGAACCATATAAAGTAAGACCCAAAACTCCCATTAATAGAAAAATGGAACCCCCTGCCGTATACAAAATAAATTTTGTAGCTGAGTATAGACGTTTCTTCCCCCCCCACATGGATAGAAGTAGATAAACGGGAATTAATTCTAATTCCCACATGATGAAAAAAAGGAAAAGGTCTCGAGAAGCAAATGATCCTATTTGACCACTGTACATTGCTAACATCAGGAAATGAAATAATCGAGAATCGCGAGTAACTGGCCGGGCCGCTAAAGTAGCTAAAGTGGTTATAAATCCTGTCAATAAAATAGGGCCTACAGAAAGTCCATCTATTCCCAATCTCCAATGGCAATCAAAAAAATTGATCCATTTATAAGTCTCCTCTAGTTGGATTAATGGATCGTCCACCTGGAAATGAAAACAAAATGCATAAGTCGTTATAAGGAGTTCTAAAATACATATACAAAGTGTATACCATCTAATTACCCTATTTCCTTTATGGGGAAGAAAGAAAACGATGGAACCCGCAAATATTGGAAAAACAACAATTATTGTTAACCAAGGAAAAAAATTCATGGTAAAGACAAGATACACTTGGCCCACAAAACCCGTGCTCGAAAATCAAAATATTTGAGGCACGGGTTTTCAGTAAAAAATTGAAATGGATTCCGGTATAGTTTTCTGGAACATATCAATAAGCTAGACCCATACTGCGAGTTGTTTCATGCCATAAATAAACTCGGACACTCAAGAAATCTGTTGGACAAGCGGATTCACATCTCTTACAACCAACACAGTCCTCTGTTCTTGGAGCGGAAGCAATTTGTTTAGCCTTACATCCGTCCCACGGTATCATTTCTAATACATCGGTAGGGCAGGCTCGGACACATTGAGTACATCCTATACATGTATCGTAAATCTTTACGGAATGTGACATTGGATCTATAGAGTTCTGAACGTCATAAATTTTCGATCTAGTAACCTTGATAAACGAATCCCTTTTTTAGATACCAGATGAATCAATGAGTTATCAGAATTTTTCTAATCAATCTACTTCTGGATTGGTTTAGGAGAGAGGGCTAAAATACTTTGATTTATTATGTTTTTGCAAACATGATCATACCTTATGTAGATGTAGCAAACCTACATGCGAATTCTAATCAATTTATCAACACTCAATATTAGAATTTCTAGGATTCATACTAATTATTCAACAAATTTGATTGGTCAATACGAGTTGATTTTCTGTTACGATAAATTGAGGAGACAATAGCCAGCCCAATAGCTGCTTCCGCAGCTGCAATAGCTATAATAAAAATTGAGAAAATGTCTCCTTTTAATTGACGATTATCAAAAAAATACGAAAATGTTACCAAATTCATATTAACTGCATTAAGTATAAGTTCAAGACACATAAGGGCTCTAACCATATTTCGACTTGTGATCAATCCATAGATACCGATAGAAAATAAAAAGGCACTCAACACAAGGGCATGCTCGAGCATCATTCAAAAACTCCTTATCAATCTTGACTTGTTTCAATAAGAAAAAACAATTCAACCGATTCGATTGACTACTGTATAACAAATATGTAACAACAAAATCTAGCGGTAATAGATTGACTTCACGCTAAAGGCTTTCAATTTTAGATTTATACAGTATACAGCAAAAAAAGAATTGAAGGAAAATGAATGGGGTAAAAGTTTTATTTGAATTCTTTGAAAATTTGAATATCAATTTTTTATTGACGAGCTACAACAATTGCACCTATTAGAGCAACTAAAAGAATTATTGAAATGAATTCAAATGGAAGAAAAAAATCTGTTGATAAATGAATTCCAATTTGTTGACTATTGCTTATCAAATCTTGCTCGATAATCTGGTTTGATCGTGTAGTCCAAATAATACCGTACCATGACGTATCTAGAATAGTCGAAATTAGTGAAATAAAAAGACTTATACAAACTTGTGAAGTAATACCATCTCCAAGGGTCCAAAGAGGAAAATCATTTGAATATTCTGAACCATTCAAGAACATCACAGCAAAAAGAATTAAAACATTTATCGCTCCTACATAAATGAGTAGCTGTGCAGCAGCTACAAAATAGGAGTTGGATAGAATATAGAATAAGGATATACAAACAAGAACCAATCCCAACGAAAAGGCCGAATAAATTGGATTGGGAAATAATACTACTCCTATACCCCCTAATATAAGACCTGATCCTAAAAAAACTAAAAGAAAATCATGTATTGGTCCAGGTAAATCCATTTTTTATCAATTCTAAAAAAAATATAAATCGAAGAATTTCATGATTTTATTGACCTGACCAGGAAAAAGAAGTTATTCATATGTCATTCTTTATTCATCCAAAGAAAAACCCTGTTTATTCTTATCTCATTTATTCTTTTTGAAATCATTATTTTGACTAGTTACTAGAACAATAATCTAAACATAGAAATCAATTTTCTAGCCAAACGAAGTTACGAGTCTCACTAACCAATCAATAGGTTGAATTGACCAAGCAAAAGAATATCATTTTTTTAGACCCAAACTGAGCTTAGTAATTGGTAATTTTGTTTAATCAATAGTTTATTCATTTTTAATTTGAGGTAAATTCGAAATTTTTCGAATTGTATAATCCTCAATTACTGACATTGGTAACCGACCCAAAGCAATTTGATTAAAATTCAATTCATGCCGATCATAAGTAGAAAGTTCATATTCTTCAGTCATTGATAAACAATTTGTTGGACAATATTCAACACAATTACCGCAAAATATACAAAGTCCAAAATCAATACTGTAATTAAGCAATCGTTTCTTGCGAATATCTGTTTCCAATTGCCAATCAACAACAGGTAAATCTATAGGACATACACGAACACAAACTTCACAAGCAATGCATTTATCAAATTCAAAATGGATTCGGCCTCGAAAGCGTTCTGGTGTGATCAATTTTTCATAGGGATATTGAATAGTTACGGGTAAACGATTTGCATGGGACAGGGTAATCATGAAACCTTGGCCGATATACCTGGCAACTCGTATTGTTTGTTGACCATAATTCCTGAGTTCAGTTACCATAGGGAACATATCGTGAATATCTATAAAAAATTTATGCTTGTTTCTTTCTCTTGTTTGAGGCAAGCCGTCAATCTTGAATATTGTAGTCTTTTACAGTGAAAGAAGTTGAGACGAAGTTGTTAATAATAGATTACCTAGAGAAATAGGTAAAAGAAATTTCCATCCAAGATTTAATAGTTGGTCCATTCTGAGCCTTGGTAAAGTCCATCTTGTTGCAATAGAAATGAACAAGAACGAAAAGGTTTTAGCTAATGTAATAACGATACTTACTATTGTTCCAAAGACTTTACCCCTTTTAGTTATGTCAAAAAGCTCAGGGACAAATATGTATGGAATAGAAAGATTCCAACCCCCTAAGTAAAGAACTGTTACAAATAATGAAGAAATTAGTAGATTCAGATATGAAGCAACGTAAAATAAACCAAATTTGATGCCTGAATATTCGGTTTGATACCCCGCTACTAATTCTTCTTCCGCTTCTGGTAAATCAAAAGGTAATCGCTCGCATTCGGCTAAAGAAGAAATTATAAAAATGATAAACCCTATCGGTTGACGCCACAAATGCCACCCCCAAAACCCATACTTTGACTGGGCTTCAACTATATCAACTGTACTTGAACTGTTAGATAATCATAGTCGATGATAACATTACTGTTATCATCGCTATTCCAGAACCGTACATGAGATTTTCATCTCATACGGCTCCTCAGAAGTCAAAAATAAATCTAAGGACTCTTCCATATTATTGATATGGGTGTCGGATAGATAGAGTCGAGAATTAAATATTCTACGGTCCCGAATTATACCAATTGAATTCTGTCTGCTATATAAATTAAGTGCTTCGGAATTGATCTCAATCTTTTAAGAATTTTCGTTGGTCTTTGTTTATTAATAACTTCATCTTTCAATAAAACAAAAAATTTGTTTTGTTTGTAGCAATATCACATAGACATTTCAACCTCTCATTTTCTTCAATTACGAAAAAAAATTAGCCATTTGTTCATGAATCGTGATAAAGATTTTGTCTCTTAATTTATTTTATTTCCTATGCCGAATAAAATCAATCTCACCTTTTTATTTTTATTTCGCTCCTATTCTCCTTTCTCAGAAAAAAGGGGACTTGGACCAAAGTAAAAGATTACTTCGTTCTTTATAGTTATTTTCTTAATCCGTGAATAGGAGGATACTCTGGATCAGGATCGTGGGGAGTACTTCTTGATTATTTCTACTAACTTCAAGTCCCCATTTGAATTCCTTATATGTAGAGAAATATCTTGTTGGATAACTTACATAATCTTTATTACAAATCCTTTGTGTATCTTGGTCTTCCTACCCATCCACTCGTTTTTGAAATCTCTCCTTATGGAAATACATCTAGGATATATAGATAGTAAAAACTCCATACAGTTGATCTTTGAAACCCGCTTCCGGCTATGATGACGAATTCACCAAGCTTGGGGGTAAAAAGCAAACATAAAAAAGTTTTTTTCTGTTTGCGTTTTTAACTTTATTCTTGTACATAGGAAAGAAGACTTAATCTTTGTACTGCCAAATTCGAAGCCGCTTTTTTTTTCACTCATATAACTATCTAGTTTCCTTTATCATCCTCAAGTACCCAATATTCTAGAAGAACTACGAACACTAAAAAATATGTATATAAAAAAAAGAATAAATCATCCTAAAGATCTTAATAGAAGGATTTTTCTTATAAAAGAAAAACATTGAATAAAAATATGAAAATAAAAATACCGCATATATAGCACCCATAGAAAAAAAAAAAGGATAGATAGACATAAGAAATATTACTAGAAATATTACTAGAAATATTACTCAAAAATCATAGAGAATTACTTTTCTTTTAAAGTGTTTTTTTTTTTGCTTCGCTTATTACTAGCGAAGCAAGAAATTGCATTGTGGGTGCAAAAAAAAAATTGATTTCTAGTTAGCATATTTATAGTTATCATAATTTTATTGAACTTCGGTTTTTAAGAGGAAATTAATAGTTGTTCGATCTCACAAGTCAAAACTATCAAAACGCATAGAGCTTTTTTATACCTGATCGAATCACACGCAGAGAAATTGATAATACACATAAAGCTAAGGGTATTTCATAACTAATTGATTGAGCAGCTGCCCGTAGACCACCTAAAAAGGAATATTTATTATTTGATCCATATCCGGACATAAGAAGTCCAACGGGAGCAATACTTGAAGCGGCGATCCAGAAAAAAACCCCAATACTAAGATCGGCTAAAACAAGCTTATAACCAAAAGGAATTACTAAATAACTTAGAAAAACGGATATCACTGCTATGGAAGGTCCGATACGGAATAAGCGAGTATCCCCTCGAGATGGAAGAAGGCTTTCTTTCAAAAGGAGTTTGATACCATCTGCTAAAGCTTGAAGAATTCCTAAAGGACCCGCATATTCGGGGCCAATACGTTGTTGTATTCCCGCGGATATTTCCCTTTCTAACCAAACAATTACTAGTAAACCCATTGTGATTCCTAATACAATAGTAAAAATAGGGGCAAGTATCCATATGATCCCATAGACTTCTTTGACTTTTACGGATTCCAATCCGGAAAAGGAATGGATAGCCTGGATTTGTGTTGTATCAATTATCATTTCAACGATCAACTTCCCCCATAATGATATCTATGCTACCTAGTATCGTCATAATATCAGCCAATTTCATTCTTTTAACCACATGAGGAAGATTTTGCAAATTGATCAAATCTGGTAGACGAATTTTCCATCTCCAAGGAAAAACGCTCTGATCTCCTATTAGAAAAATTCCCAATTCTCCCTTTGGAGCTTTGACCCTCACATAAAGTTCTTGCTTCGATAATTCAAAAATAGGAGAGGTTCTTTTAACAATGAATCGGTATTCAAAATCATTCCATTGGGGATGTTTTACTCTATCAAAACGTCGGATTTCTAAATTCTCATAAGGCCCCCCCGGAATTCCTTCCAGGGCCTGTTGAATCATTTTTATGGATTCTTCCATTTCGCCGATTCTTACTAAATAACGAGCTAAAGAATCCCCCTCTTTTTGCCATTGAACCTCCCAAGCAAATTCGTCGTAACACTCATACTGATCGATTTTACGAAGATCCCATTCGATTCCCGAAGCTCGTAGCATTGGTCCGGATAAACCCCAATTGAGTGCTTCTTCTGCCCTAATAGTGCCTATACCTTCAACTCGTTCTAAAAAAATGGGATTCTGTGTAATAAGTTTTTGATATTCAGCAACCCCTGTTAAAAAATAATTGCAAAAATCCAAACATTTATCTATCCAGCCATGGGGTAGATCAGCAGCTACTCCCCCGATACGAAAAAAATTATGCATCATTCGCATACCGGTGGCAGCTTCGAATAGGTCATATATCAACTCTCTTTCTCGAAAAATATAGAAGAAAGGAGTCTGCGCCCCAATATCCGCCATAAATGGACCGAGCCATAACAAATGGGAAGCTATACGACTTAACTCCAACATAATGACTCTGATATAGCTAGCTCTTTTAGGTACTTGAATATTGCTCAATCGTTCAGGTCCATTTACGGTTATTGCTTCTGTAAACATAGTAGCTAAATAATCCCAACGTGTGACATAGGGCAAATATTGTATAATTGTTCGGTTTTCCGCAATTTTCTCCATCCCTCTGTGTAAATAACCCAATATTGGTTCGCAGTCAATAACATCTTCACCATCGAGAGTAAGAATAAGTCGAAGAACACCATGCATTGATGGGTGGTGAGGACCCATATTGACTATCATGAGGTCTTTTCTTGTAGCTGGTGCAGTCATAAATTTTTTACCGATTCGTTCTTCCATGTAATTCTTCCATGAATTGCTGAATGTGAAAAGAGGTTCATCAAAATTGAAACGAAACAAATAAGTTAAAAACAAATGACTCCTCAAATTAAAAATTAATGAGTTTTTGTCTCTCGAATATCCAATTTCTCAATTAATTCTTTATAACGTACTTTATTTTTTTTTGACAAATAAGCTAGCAGCCGTTGACGTTTTCCCAAAATTTTACGCAAACCTTTCTGAGATAAATAGTCTTTTTTGTGCAATTTTAAATGGGAAGTAAGTCTCTGTATCTTATTGGTGAAATTGAATATTTGAAATTCAACGGACCCTCTGTTTTCTTTGGTTTCTTCTTGAGAAATAACCGAAATGAATAAGTTTTTTACCATAAAAAAAGAATTGATCCCCTTCCCTGATATATATTTTAACGAATTTTATTGATCAATAAAAAGAATGCCAATAATTTGAATGATTGATATAGAATAAATTGCTTTCTGAACTCCTCAGTTTATCCATTCCAATGAATTCAAAATCCTATTTTGAATTCAGATAAGAATCTCGTACATTTTTGTATTCACAAAAGTGAATCAATTAGACCTAAAATGAAATGAATATCTTTGGATTCATTGATAATTTATAGGTCTAATGGATACGCTGTATCCTCTATTCAGTGAGATTCGAATGAGGTATAAGATAAGGCATGTGTGCATTTGTTTTCTATCATATACCCTGCTACAGGGTATATAGTAATACTATCAACGAATTTTCAATGGTAGATACATGTGGATCCTTAAGATACTGAAACGACTGCCGTTATTAGTATCAAACCAATAACGATTCATACAAGCTAAATCTTCCAATCGATAATTGGGCCAAAGAAAAAACTTGAATTGAATTAATTCATTTTTCTCCTTATCACGAAGGTTCCTTTCTTCCCAAAAGTGACTACAGTTTTTTACCCCGTTTTCGTTGAAAAATACGGAATTGGTATCCACATCATTCCAATTGTTTGAATTGAAACAAATTAGAATTCTCAATTCTCTACGACGTCTAGACGATAAAATATTTTCAAGAACAAGCGCATCAAAATGATTGTTCTCTCTAGCTCGAATTATTCTTTGTTTTCGGTATTGTTGATTAGTTTTGTTTTTACTCTTATGAACCAACGAAATACCTATGGTTTGATACATAAGAAATTGCCCATTGTTTTTTACAGACAGTCCAAGGCGGTCCATAGCCACTCCCATGTTTTTGAAAAATTTTAGAATACTCAAATTGCTCTTCGAATTCCACATTACATTCAATTGTAATTTTCTCCTTTCAATGCATGATAGAGTCATGGTTTCTAGATTTATCGAGCTCTTCGGGAGAGCTAATATCCGGACATTTTTGCAAATGTTTTGACCGATATTCCTTTGATCCCACCTCAATTGCAAAAGGAAATACTTTTTCATGAATAACTCTCTTAGCTCTCTTGTACTTAGACTTTTCTTTTCACTATCGGTTTCACTTTTCTTTTCACTATCGGTTTCACTTTTCTTTTCACTATCGGTTTCACTTTTCTTTTCACTATCGGTTTCACTTTTCTTTTCACTATCGGTTTCACTTTTCTTTTCACTATCGGTTTCACTTTTCTTTTCACTATTGGTTTTACTTTTCTTTGTACCTTTTTTCATGTCTGATTTCGCGGAATCTTCTTCTTCAAGATTTTGGTTTTCAGCGATGTTTTTCTTTTTATTATCGGTTTCACTTAGATTCGAATTTAAAAGAAGTAATTTGCTTGGTATAATCCACGGTTTCGTTTTATATACATTAAAAAGCCGCACAAATTCTGGGAAGAACCAAAGTTCCAGATTCGAGATGGGACGATTTAGTATTTGGTCATTCATTCCCATCCAATCAAAAAAAGAATTTGGAGAATTAGGTTGATTGATTTCTGGATTTTGATTAATCGGAATATAAAAAGGGTCTTTTTCTTGTTTATCAATTGGATCAATTAATTGATCGTTATTAGTCCCAATTGGAGTCTTTTGATTACTGCTGGGATTGATCTCTTCTTCGGGATTGATCTCTTCTTCGGGATTGATCTCTTCCTCTTCTTCTTTATCAATTGCATAAAATATTTCATCCTTATTAGTCCCAATTGGAGTCTTTTGATTACTGCTGGGATTGATCTCTTCCTCTTCTTCTTTATCAATTGGATCAATTAATTGAAAATTATTAGTCCCAATTCGAGTCTTTTGATTACTGCTGGGATTTACCGCGACCCAGGATTCAATAGCCACTTTTTTTCTAAGATCAAAATAGATATTTTCCCAATTAAAATATTTTCTATTAAGATTTTTTTCTATATATGGAATATATACCCTTTCTATTCTTCCTATAAAAATATTGATAGGGATACTTCCTGTTATCGCAAACAAGGAGTTTTGCGACATGTTGTAATTATCAGAAACCGCTTGCCTTTTAGTTACTTGAGGGATTGATCTATAAAAAACCGAGTCACCTTTATTTTCATTATTAATGGATTTATATGATAAAAGATCATATCTATAGCATTTTTGAAAATTATCTTTTTGATTTGATAATGAGTTAGGACCCTTTTTTTTCTTGTAATGACTTAATTGGTATTTTCCACATGAATTCCATTTTTTTAAATCTTTTTTTTGAGACCTACAATATCGATTCACCCTATTTCGCCATTTTTGTTTTTGTGACATTAAGCTAGACCAGATAATCTGAGATAAATCGTATTGATAATTCCCTCTTAACCAATTTTTCCATTGACTCGTTATAGACCGCTGAAGTTTCTTATGTATTACTTCAGACTGAAATATTCCTTGTGTTCGAAAGGAGTCTTTCATTTGAGTTTTAAGGAAGAAAGATGTTCCATGATGTTGAAGAACGGATCTTAATTTAGACAAGTTAACAACCCCGGTTTGCGATATTTTGTAAAATACATATGCTTGTGACAAGTTGGATAAATCACAAAAAATTTCTGAATTTTTCTTACAACTATTATAAGTTTTTATATTTGAAATAAAGTGAATTGTATTTTGAGTTTTTTTATTAATTATTTTTTTATTTGTTTCATTCTTGGAAATATATTTTTCAATCAAATTTTTTGTCGATTCAACAAAGAGTTGTGTATTCGTTTGGCAAATATGAATAGTAGATAAACAAATATCGTTATATATTCTTTGAATGAAAAATTTTCTAAAATAATGAAATTTACATATTATGTTTTTTAGTTTTACTATTTGCCAAATCTTTTTTGACAACTCTAATCTACAACTTTTTTTGTAAGTACTAATATCTAGTTCTAGAGTTACTTTTTTTTTCTCTTCGGTAATTCTTTCTATTTGATTTTTGATTGTACTTGTTCTATCAGTCATATCTTGCATTTTAGTTTCTATCAGTGAAGAATTTGTCCAATCTGGAATTTGAATTTTTTGAATTTGACTAAAAGATTCATTAATTATCTGGTTGCTTATTCTAGAATCTTTTTCTTTTTCCATTCCACCTATTTCTCTCGATCTAAATAATAAAATTGGTTTACCCTTGGAGAGGTCTTTTTCTATAAACGGAAGATTTTGGTTTGTTGTTCTTGTTTCTTTTGAAACTTTTTTAAATAATTTTATTATTATTTTTTTTAAAACGCTTTCAGCTGTAACCTTTTCATATTTTCCAATTTTTTTTTCGAGTTCCTTTAAAATGGGCTCAAAAAAGGAAGGTGTTTTTCGGGGAGAGCCAAAAGGCAGTTCTGTTTCCCTTCCAAAAATTGTTAAAAAACAAACGTCATCACGAGAAGTTAGCGGTTTAGATGTGTGCCAAGGTTTCAGATGGAAAGGATATACAATCTTGATCTGAATACCTTGTGTCAACCAATTTTCCGGAAATTCTGTTTCGGATAACGGATTACCAGTATAAGTGCACCTAATATGCTTTTCTCTATTCCATTCCTCGAAATCTTCAGACCATTCAGGAATTTGCAATAATAGCATACGTCCAAGATTTTTACCGATTATCAATGAAGGTAATATAAGATTTTTTCTAAGACTTGATTGGGCTATTAAAATGCAACCCCTTAACATTTGGGTAATTTCAAAAGTATCCCAGGCTTCCCCTATCTCTAATCGCTTTTTTTCCTTTACTCGGTCGTTTTTCTTTTTAGATTCTCTTTTTGGTTTTTCTTCTCTTTTTGTTTGTTCGTCTGTAGACTCTAAAATCCTGAACCCTTTTCCCGCCGACCAATTTCTAAAAATTCGGTTCAGTTGAACCGGGCGGGGGATAGCAAAAGAAAAAAGTTTTTGTTTTTTTATCCTGTCAAAAAAAAGGGGGGAATGTGCATTTGCTTGAAACAGTTTCTCAATAACAATTTTACGCCTTTGAGTTCGCATAGAGCCTTTGATTAAGCCGTGCTTAAAATCGGGTTGGTGTGCATAACGCATCAAAACAAGCCCCTTCTCTTCATCTTCTTTAGCCTCTTCTTCTGGGGTTTTAGTCTTGGTTTCTTTATTCACAGTATCAGTCTCTTTGCTAGCATTAGGCTTCGTTTCTTTATTCACAGTATCAGTCTCTTTGCTAGCATTAGGCTTCGTTTCTTTATCAACAGTATCAGTCTCTTTGCTAGCATTAGGCTTCGTTTCTTTATTCACAGTATCAGTCTCTTTGCTAGCATTAGTCTTGGTTTCTTTATCAACAGTATCAGTCTCTTTGCTAGCATTAGGCTTCGTTTCTTTATTCACAGTATCAGTCTCTTTGCTAGCATTAGTCTTCGTTTCTTTATCAATAGTATCAGTCTCTTTGCTAGCATTAGGCTTCGTTTCTTTATCAATAGTATCAGTCTCTTTGCTAGCATTAGTCTTGGTTTCTTTATCAACAGTATCAGTCTCTTTGCTAGCATTAGGCTTCGTTTCTTTATCAATAGTATCAGTCTCTTTGCTAGCATTAGGCTTCGTTTCTTTATTCACAGTATCAGTCTCTTTGCTAGCATTAGTCTTCGTTTCTTTATCTGTAGCTTTAGTAGTAGTATGAGTCTCTGGAGGATCAAAAAGAAGATATTCACCTACCGCCCTTCTTGAACGAATTTCATGCTCTGCTGGCGGACTGTAGTGAAATGATAGTTGTTCCAATTCACTGATTAATTTGTATGACCATCGAGGGACTTTTTTACCTATTTTGTGTATTAGAATAGATGAAAACGCATCAATTTCTAAAATATCACCAATTTCTAA